AAGATTTAAACGTATAACTTTTTTAAGTCGTTCGAGCGTAACTTTGAGAAGTTTTAAGCAGTCTAATTTCGACGATTATAATCTTTTTAAAAGATTTAATAGAGATTCGGGTTTTATAAATTATTTGGAAGAACCAGATTTTCGTCGAGCCGTAATCAAAGGATCTATGCGCACTCAAAGGCGTAAAGTGGTTATTTGGGGACCGTCTCTAGGAAATGCCCATTCCCCGCTTTTTTTCGAAAAAATGCAAAATTTTCCTTTTCCTATATCCGACCTAATGAAACTTTTTTCTAATATTAGAGATTGGTTGGCTGTAAAGTCAGAATTAGAAATTTTAGATCAAGAATTTCGAATAAAAAAAAACTACCAGGCAACGGGAATAGAAATATGGGATAACATTCCACATAGACAAAAAACAAGAAGTATTCTGTTAATAGCTCAAGCAATTTTTAGAAAATATATTAAATTCCCCTTATTGATAATAGCTAAGAATATTGGCCGTATTTTATTAGGGCAATCTCCGGAATGGTATGAGGATTTCCGAGATTGGAATAGAGAAATTTATTTAAGATGCAGCTTGAATGGTATTCAATTCTACAAAAAAGATTTTCCTAAAAATTGGTTAAAAGAAGGTTTTCAGATAAAAATCCTATATCCTTTTCATTTGAAACCTTGGCACAGCTCTAAGCGACGACTCTATAAGAGAGATCTAAAGAAACAAGATGATTTTGATTCTTGTTTTTTAACAGTTTTCGGAATGGAAATGGAATATCCTTTTGGTCCTCCTCGAAAAACACCTTCCTTTTTTGAACCCATTTTTAAAGATATAGACTTTAAAGTCGAACTCAGAAAATTGAATTTTAGAGTTCGAAGAGTTTTTAAAAAAATAACAAAGAAAGAAGCAAAAGCATTTTTATTTGTAAAACGAATAATAAAACAACTTTTCAAAGGAAAGACAATTCCATTATTTATACCGAGAGAAATATATGAATCAAGTGAAACTAAAAAAGAAAAGGATTCTATAATCAGCAATCAGATAATTAATGAATCAGTTAGTAAAATTCGATCTACAGGTTGGACAAATTATTCACAGGCGGAAGAAGAAATGCAAAATAGGATTGATAGAAGAAGCACAATCATAAATCAAATAGAAATAATGAAAAAAGAGAAAAAAAAAGGAAGGCCAGGAATAAAAAAAAATCAAAATAATAATGGAGAATCACCGCCAAAAAATGGGAAACTATTTAAAAGAAAAAATATTCAATTAATAGTTAAATTTTTCATTGAAAAAATATACATAGATATTTTTCTATGTATCATTAATATGCGCAGAATCGCTCTACAACTTTTTATCGCATCAACAAAAAAAATTCTTGATAAATACATTTACAATAATAAAACAAATCAAGAAAGCATTAGCATTAATAAAACAAAACAAAATAAAATTGACTTTATCTGGCCTATGACTATAAAAAGGGCTTTTGATAATCTTATAAATAGTAAGGGGAAGCCCCATATTTTTTTTGACTTATCTTACTTGTCACAAAACTATGTATTTTTTAAATTATCACAAAGCCAAGTTATTAACTTTAATAAGTTAAGATCTATTCTTCAATATAATCGACCGTCTTTTTTTCTTAAGACTGAAATAAAGGATTTTTTTGGAAGACAAGGAATATTTCATTCCGAATTAAGACATAAGAAACTTCCAAATTATGGAATGAATCCATGGAAAAACTGGTTAAGAGGTGATTATCAATACGATTTATCTCAGATTACATGGTCTAGATTAGTCCCACAAAAATGGAGAAATGGAATCAATCAATCCCATACGTCTCAAAATAAAGATTTAAACAAATGGTATTCCTATGAAAAAGACCAATTAGTTGATTACAAAAAAAAACAAAATTCGAAAGTATATTTATTACCAAGTAAAGAGGAGAATTTTCAAAAAAACTATAGATATGATCTTTTATCATATAAATATATTCATTCTGAAACTAAGAAGAACTCCTATATTTATAGATCATCATTAGAAACAAATAAGAACCAAGAAAATTCCAACAGAAATAAAGAAAAATTTTTTAACATACTCAAGAATATTCCTATGAATAATTATCTAGGAAAAAGTTATAGTTATATTATATATATGGAAAAAAATCCAGATAGAAAATATTTGGTTTGTAAAATTAAAAAAAAAATTAAGGCTGAACCTAAACCTAATAAGGACCAAAAAATGGATAAAATTCATAATAATGGTCTTTTTTATCTTCCGATTCATTCAAATTCCGAAATCAATTACAAATACAAAAGGGTCTTTTTTGATTGGATGGTAATGTTTTTTGATTGGATGGGAATGAATGAAAAAATCTTAATCTTAAATCGATTCACATCGACTCCGAAAGTTGTTTTCTTTCCAGAGTTTGTGATACTTTATGATAAATATAAAAAGAAACCTTGGTTTATCCCAAGCAAATTACTTCTTTTTAATTTGAATATA